TACGAATAGCCCTTAATGCTGCATCTCGTCCGAGACCGGGGCCTTTTATCATGACTTCGGCTCGTTGCATACCTTGATCCACTACCGTCCGAATAGCATTTCCTGCTGCGGTTTGTGCCGCAAAGGGTGTCCCTCTTCTTGTACCCTTGAATCCACAAGTACCGGCGGAGGACCAAGAAATTACCCGGCCTCGTACATCTGTAACAGTCACAATGGTATTGTTGAAACTTGCTTGAACATGAATAACCCCTTTTGGTATTCTACGCGCATTCTTACGTAAACCAATACGCCCATTCCTACGTGAACCGATTCTGGGTGCGGGTTTTGCCATATTTTATCGTCTCATAAATATAAGTCAGAGGTATATGGATATATCCATTTCATGCCAAAACGGATCTTTTCCGCTTTTTTTTATTTGTATATTGGGTCCCTTAGGGAGTCTCTTTTATTTTATAAAGATTATCCTTGTCTTTGTTTATGTCTCAGGTTGGAACAAATTACTATAATTCGTCCCCGTCTACGGATCAGTCTACATTTTTCACAAATTTTACGAATGGAGGCCCTTATTTTCATATTTGTCATTCCTTAACTGAATTTCAAATTTACTTATTTGAAGAAAATTAGTTTCTGGAAATTTGAAACTTTCGGATTGTATCCCTCCGAAAGGAATATTGAAGTTGAAAAAAAAACCACCTAATCGTTTGAATCCTTGTTTCGGAGTCTAGAAACTATACGTCCTTTGGTTGAATCATAATGACTTCTTTCAATTTTTACTCTATCTTCCGTTGGTATACGTATAAAACTACGTTGAATCCTTCCTGAACCATAACCTAGAATCCGATCTTCATTATCTAAATGAATCCGAAGCATACCATTCGGAAGTGATTCAGGAATTAAACTTTCATGAATCCAGTTTTCTTTTTTCATTCGCGGTAAAACCTCCTTGAAGTATTAAGTAAGAGGAGAGTGAGAATAGAAACCCGTTCTTTATCTTTTTTTTTTCACAAATAGTAAAGTTCCATATCTTAATTTGGATATAGGAAAGCTTACCATATATAACACAAAATTTCTCCGCCGATTCCTTCTAGTCGGGCCTCTCGGTCCGTCATTATACCCCGAGAGGTAGAAAGAATTACAATCCCCATCCCACCTAAAATTCTAGGAATTCGTTGATAACTAGAATAGATTCGTAGACCGGGTCGACTGATCCGTTTTAAATTTAAAACAGTTTTACATGGACCTTTCCTATTCCTTCTATGCCGTAGGGTTAAAACCAAAAAATATTTGTTGTTTTCCTGATGTTTCCTCACATTTTCAATAAAACCTTCTCTTAACAGTATTTTAACAAGGTTTTCGGTGATGTTAGTAGATGGTATTCGAACTGTTCCTTTTCTATTCATGTCGGCATTGCGTATAGAAGTTATTATATCAGCAATAGTGTCTTTACCCATGATAAATTAAAATTATTGTTACCCCCGAACTTTGATATAATCAACATGCTTTTTTCTTTCTATTTTATGAATCGTTAAAGATATATGCGTGAGACAAATTTACTAATTAATCTAGTTTACTCTATTCATATTTTATTCAAATGCTATAATAGCATTAGAGTCTCCGTTTTATTAGACTTATAATACTTCAGGTGCTAATGAAACTATTTTAGTGAAATTTAACTGTCTCAATTCCCGTGCGATCGCACCAAAAATTCTAGTTCCTTTGGGATTTCCTTCTTGATCAATAACAACCGCAGCATTGTCATCATATCGTAGTATCATACCGTTGTCACGTTTGAGTTCTTTACAAGTACGTACAATTACAGCTCTGATCACTTCGGATTTTTCTAGAGGTGTATTTGGTATTGCTTCCTTGATTACAGCAACAATAACGTCACCAATATGAGCATATCGTCGATTACTAGCTCCTATGATTCGAATACACATTAATTGTCGGGCCCCGCTGTTATCCGCTACATTTAAGTGGGTTTGAGGTTGAATCATATCATTTTTTTTTTTATTTGCTCTTTCACTGCGAAGGGGCTAAGTAAAAAAAGAAATATTGTTTGTCCAAAACAAAAAAAAAAGAAACCTATAATTTTGTTTTTTTTTTCATTCAAAAGATTTCTTTTCTTTGGTTATACATTCTTATCCCGAAATAATGAATTGCGTTCGTATAGGCATTTTGGATGCCGCTATTGAAATAGCCTTTCTGGCTACATTTTCTGCTACTCCACCCATTTCATAAAGTATTCTACCCGGTTTAACGATAGCTACCCAATATTCGGGAGATCCTTTACCGGAACCCATACGCGTTTCCGCGGGTCTTACTGTAACAGGTTTGTCTGGAAATATACGTACCCATATTTTTCCGCCGCGGCGTACGTTTCGTGTCATTGCTCGCCGCCCTGCTTCTATTTGTCTAGACGTGATCCACGCGGGTTCAAGTGCCTGAAGAGCATATCTACCAAAGCAAATACGATTACCTCGATAAGATATTCCTTTCATTCTTCCTCTATGTTGTTTACGGAATCTGGCTCTTTTGGGGTTATAGTTGATGGTTCTTTTTCAATTTCAATTCCATCTCTACTACAGAACCGGACATGAGAGTTTCTTCTCATCCAGCTCCTCGCGAATGAAAAATAACAATTATAACATGGTATACATGTATTTAATGAATAATATACTGAATCGTGGGAGTCTTTGAGATTTTATCTAATATCTAATCTATTAGAAATTTGTATATCTTGTTTTGATAGTTTATATAAAAAAAACTAAACATGTATTCAATTTCTATTTATTTATAGTTATAGATAATTATTTTATAGATTAGTTAGAGATAATAATAATAGAATTTCGTTTTATTATAACGAGTATTTATTTTGTTTTGTCTTTTTTATTATCATATTATATTGGATCTATCAAAATTTAGAAATCCAATAAAATAAAAACTTTCGCGGGCGAATATTTACTCTTTCCATATCTATTTCAGTTGTAGGGTTATCCTATGACATGGCCTCTCAGAATAAAAGTGGATTGGTCCCGGGTTCGTTTCGCCATCCTACCCAATGAATTATTAGGATTCGTTTTCAATAGAATCTTCTGCATCCACGGGTTCCGTCGTTCCCATCGCTTCGCGATTAATGGTTAGGCCTGAATTCTACAGCGGAGCTCCTAATGAAAATGAAATGTGTTATTGAGTCAATTTTCTCAGTCTTTGTGGACCCGGGGCTCTTGACTTTTTTTGTTCTATGAACAAATTCATCGAATTATAGATCAATCAAATTAGTATTGATGCTTTATTACGCTATCCTTTATAAGATCGCTCAGAGACCTTACATATTGGAATCATATAGCATTCGTATTCTTTTTCTCTCTTTCTCTCACCCTTCCATTTATCTGCATTCTTTTTGTTATTGCTTCACAACTTAAAATCAGATTGGTTTTTCTTTTTTTTGCTTGTTTATGCAAACAAAAATTCAGTTGCTACAATGATATGATCAATATATCATATCGTGACTAGTTCTTTAGATCCAGATAATATGAAGCGGTGAGTTGGTTATTAGTTCGATAGTTATTAGTTCATACTATGGGCCAGTCCGTTTTTTTGACTACTAACCCTACAAAAACCAACGAGTCACACACTAAGCATAGCAATTATATCAATATAAAAAAATGAATTGAATTTTTATTCAACCTTATAGAATTGCCCATTTTTTTTTTTTTATTTAACAGAAAAAGAATGAAAGAGTTTGTCATTTTTTGCTTTTTTATTTCCGATAGAACGTAAAGACAAGTCAAATAAAGGCTTAGGCTTCCTCGTCTACAAATATCCAAATTTTGATGCCTAATACCCCATAGATAGTTCCAACTGCATAGGAACAATAATCAATTTTAGCTCGAATGGTTTGTAGAGGAACTCTACCCTCTCTGATCCATTCGACACGCGCAATCTCTTTTCCGTCGATACGTCCTGCAATTTGTACTTGAATTCCTTTTGTACCTGCTTGTTCAGTTAATTCAATAGCCTTTTTCATTGCTTTTCGAAATGAAACCCTATTCTTTAATTGTCCGGCTATAAATTCGGCGAGAATATTAGGGTGTCCATAAGGGTTTGTAATTCTTGTAAGAGCAATGTTGAGTTTTCGGTTTACACAATTAATTTCTTTTTGTACATCTATCTGCAATTCTTCGATTCTTCGAGGCCCACCTTTACCTTCTAGTAATAATTTTGGGAATCCCATATAGATTATGACCTGAATCAAATCGATTCTTTTTTGAATCTTTATGCATGCAATTCCCTCAACACCAGAGGATATTTGAATATTTTTTTGTACATAATTCTTGATCCAATCTCGGATTTTTTGATCTTCTTGTAGCCCTTCGGAATAATTTTGTGGTTGTGCAAACCAAAGAGAATGATGACCTTGGGTTGCACCAAGTCTGAAACCAAGTGGATTTATTTTTTGTCCCATAATCTCCCAATACTATATATATCATGACACGTCATATCCGTGTACTTACTTATTTTTATTTCTCCATACGTTGCCTTTGAAGTATAATATGGCGTATTTGGCTCCTTTATACTTCCTTTTTTATACTTCCTTTACAGATATATCTTTTAATCCAATAGTTATATGAAAAACGGGTCTTTTTATCGGATAACTGCGCCCTCGAGCTCGAGGTTTTAATTTTTTCACAGTAGTACCCCTTCACGACTTCCGCTTTGCTAATGATTAAACTTGCTTCGTTTAAACCGACATTGTGAATAGCATTTGTTGCTGCAGAATAAACCAATTTTAAAATTGGATAACTCACTCGATAAGGCATAAGTTCGAGTCTCATACGTCTTTCTTCGTATAAACGTCCACAAATCTGATCAATTTCAATTACTCTTTCTGCTTTATTAGCAGACATACATATATGTTTACTTAAAGCGCATATATATTTCGGTATATGGATTCTTCTTTATCATAAGATTTGCCTCTCGCTAATAAACAATAAGCA